AAGTTCCTGGATGACAAACCTAAAGGTTATCTTATTGATGATATCGATATTGATGATAGTGACGATATCAATATTGATGATAGTGACGATATCAATATTGATGATAGTGACGATATTGATGATGACCTTGATATTGATACGGAGCTGCTAACTATGACGAATGTGCTAACTATGTATATGACGCCGAAAATAGACCGATTTGATATCACCCTTCAATTCGAATTAGCAAAAGCAATGTCTCCTTGCATAATATGGATTCCAAACATTCATGATCTGCATGTGAATGAGTCGAATTACTTATCCCTCGGTCTATTAGAGAACTATCTCTCCAGGGATTGTGAAAGATGTTCCACTGGAAAGATTCTTGTTATTGCTTCGACTCATATTCCCCAAAAAGTGGATCCCGCTCTAATAGCTCCGAATAAATTAAATACATGCATTAAGATACGAAGGCTTCTTCTTCCACAACAACGAAAGCACTTTTTCATTATTTCATATACTAGGGGATTTCACTTGGAAAAGAAGATGTTCCATACTAACGGATTCGGGTCCATAACCATGGATTCCAATGCGCGAGATCTTGTAGCACTTATCAATGAGGCCCTATCAATTAGTATTACACAGAAGAAATCCATTATAGAAACTAATACAATTAGATCAGCTCTTCATAGAAAAACTTGGGATTTTCGATCCCAGATAAGATCGGTTCAGGATCATGGGATCCTTTTCTATCAGATAGGAAGGGCTGTGACACAAAATGTACTTCTAAGTAATTGCCCCATAGATCCTATATCTATCTATATGAAGAAGAAATCATGTAAGGGAGGGGATTCTTATTTGTACAAATGGTACTTCGAACTTGGAACGAGCATGAAGAAATTAACGATACTTCTTTATCTTTTGAGTTGTTCTGCCGGATCGGTCGCTCAAGATCTTTGGTCTTCATCCAGACACGATGAAAAAAATTGGATCACTTCTTATGGATTCGTTGAGAATGATTCTGATCTAGTTCATGGCCTATTACTATTATTACTATTAGAAGTAGAAGGCGCTCTGGCTCTGGCGGGATCCTCACGGACAGAAAAATATTGCAGTCAGTTTGCTAATAATCGAGTTACATTACTTCTTCGGTCCGAACCAAGGAATCAGTTAGATATGATGCAAAATGGATCTTGTTCTATCGTTGATCAGAGATTTCTATATGAAAAATACGAATCGGAGTTTGAAGAAGGGGAAGGGGCTCTCGATCCGCAACAGATAGAGGAGGATTTATTCAATCACATAGTTTGGGCTCCTAGAATATGGCGCCCTTGTGGCAATCTATTTGATTGTATCGAAAGGCCCACTGAATTGGGATTTCCCTATTGGACTGGGTCATTTCGGGGCAAATGGATCATTTATCATAAAGAGGATGAGCTTCAAGAGAATGATTCGGAGTTCTTGCAGAGTGGAACCATGCAGTACCAGACACGAGATAGATCTTCCAAAGAACAAGGCTTTTTTCGAACAAGCCAATTCATTTGGGACCCTGCGGATCCATTCTTTTCCCTATTCAAAGATCAGCCCTCTGTCTCTGTGTTTTCACGTCGAGAATTCTTTGCAGATGAAGAGATGTCAAAGGGGCTTATTGCTTCCCAAACAAATCCTCCTACATCTATATATAAACGCTGGTTCATCAAGAATACGCAAGAAAAGCACTTCGAATTGTTGATTCATCGCCAGAGATGGTTTAGAACCAATAGTTCATTATCTAATGGATCTTTCCGTTCTAATACTCTATCCGAGAGTTATCAGTATTTATCAAATCTGTTCCTATCTAACGGAACGCTATTGGATCAAATGACAAAGACATTGTTGAGAAAGAGATGGCTTTTCCCGGATGAAATGAAACATTTGATTCATGTAACAGGAGAAAGATTCCCCATTCCTTAGCCGTAAAGATATGTGCCCATGAAAAGGGGATTAAGTGGAACAGAATTGGCCGGATGGTAGAGTCGTGGAAACACTTGTTTCTTCCATCTTTTTGGCCTTAGCCCCATGGAACAATATGCTACTGCTGAAACATGGAAGAATTGAAATCTTAGATCACTATGTGTGGATTATATGAACTGCCTAAACAAGAATTCTTGAACGGCGAAAGAGCCTATTACTCGCTACATCAAACAATTTCTACTAATGAAACCATGTAAATCCATCGGAAAATACGCATGTCCGCTGAAATGGTTGTTGCTATCTGCTCCAATAACGAATCATTGGTTTCATTGAATAACTAAAGAAGATAGATAGACCTTTCTCTTCGTCTCAGGTCGATGGATCTCCTCAATTGGAAGATCTCCCATATGGATAATACACATTCCAGTTGACCGAGCCTAATTCTATTGTTCCGAAGCAAAGATATCCACGGAGGCGGGTTCGTCCTATTCAGAGATTCACGACCAAGAGGTACGATCGATCCTCTTTCGGATGAGAAGGAAGGCTGGAATGCCAACAGACGTCTGTC